CCGCGAAAATTTTATTTTCATTTTATTTGATTGTTAAATTTTTGTCGATCAGAATCTGATATGAATATGATAAAAAACAAAACAAAATAAAGATTCGTTATAACATTATAACAAAACCAAGATAAGACATTATCTAGAAATAGAATCCGCGTTTAATTCCTTATATATATATCCAATATATATACAAACAAGATATACAAATTTCTAATAGATCGGATAAAATCTCAAAGCAAAGAATCCCAAGATTCAATCTATTATTCATTAACTACCTGTATATCTTAAGAATAAAATATTTTTTTAGTCATTTTTTTTTTTCGCGAGGAGCTGGATGAGAAGAAACTCTCATGTCCAGTTCTGTAGTAGAGATGGAATTCATAAACAACCATCAACTATAACCCCAAAAGAACCAGATTTCGTAAACAACATAGAGGAAGAATGAAAGGAATATCTTATCGAGGTAATCGCATTTGTTTCGGTAGATATGCTCTTCAAGCACTTGAACCCGCTTGGATTACATCTAGACAAATAGAAGCGGGGCGCCGCGCAATGACACGAAATGTACGCCGTGGTGGAAAAATATGGGTACGTATATTTCCAGATAAACCAGTTACGGTAAGACCTACAGAAACACGTATGGGTTCGGGGAAAGGATCTCCCGAGTATTGGGTAGCTGTCGTTAAACCAGGCAGAATACTTTATGAAATGAGCGGCGTAGCCGAAAATATAGCCAGAAAGGCTATTTCAATAGCGGCGTCCAAAATGCCTATAAAAACTCAATTCATTATTTCAGGATAGGAATATAGAACCAAAGGAAAGAAGTCTTGTCTTGGGAATAAAAAAAAAATTGCAGGTTTCCTTTTTTTTGACAAACAATATTTCTTTTTTTCTTCGTCCTTTGTTACATTGAAAGAAGAGATTTTAAAAATGATTCAACCTCAGACCCATTTGAATGTAGCAGATAACAGCGGGGCCCGAGAATTGATGTGTATTCGAGTCATAGGAGCTAGTAATCGCCGATATGCTCATATTGGTGACGTTATTGTTGCTGTGATCAAGGAAGCAGTACCAAATACACCTCTAGAAAGATCAGAAGTGATCAGAGCTGTAATTGTACGTACTTGTAAAGAACTCAAACGTGACAACGGAATGATAATACGATATGATGACAATGCTGCAGTTGTCATTGATCAAGAAGGAAATCCAAAAGGAACTCGAATTTTTGGTGCGATCGCCCGGGAATTGAGACAGTTAAATTTCACTAAAATAGTTTCATTAGCTCCTGAGGTATTATAAGACGAGACCCCAATATAGTTATAGTATTTAAATTAGAGTATTTAAATGACATAGATTAATTAGGAGATTGTGTCTCACGTATATACCTTTACTAAGTAAAAAAAAAAAGAACACGTTGGTTATATCAAAATTCGGGAGCAACAATAATTTTAGTTTACAATGGGTAAGGACACTATTGCTGACATAATAACCTCTATACGAAATGCTGACATGAATAGAAAAGGAACGATTCGAATAGGATCTACTAACATCACTGAAAACATTGTAAAAATACTTTTACGAGAAGGTTTTATCGATAACGTAAGGAAACATCGGGAACGCAACAAATATTTTTTGGTTTTAACCCTACGACATAGAAGGAATAGGAAAGGACCACATAGAACTATTTTAAATTTACGACGGATCAGTCGACCAGGTCTACGAATCTATTCTAACTATCAACAAATTCCTAGAATTTTAGGCGGGATGGGGATTGTAATTCTTTCTACTTCTCGGGGTATAATGACAGACCGGGAGGCTCGACTAGAAGGAATCGGTGGAGAAATTTTGTGTTATATATGGTAATGTGGCCGATATACGAATTGTATCCGAAACTTTCCATTTGTGAAAAAAAAAAAAAAGAAAAAAGCACGGGTTGTCTAATAGAACTCCTCCTGCCCTACCGTAGTTGATACGTTAAGGAAATTTTACCTGGAATAAAAGAACAAAAAATGGATTCATGGAGGTTTAATTAGTGAATCACTCCCACTCCGGATTCCTTTAGATAATGAAGATCTGATTTTAGGTTATGTTTCAGGAGAGTTTGATACGTATACCAACGTGGGATAGAGTCAACAAAAGTGAAGTAAGTGCTTATGATTCAACCAGAGGGCGTATAACTTATAGACTCCGCAACAAGGATTCGAACGATTAGGTAATTTTTTCACCTTCAAGATTCCTTTCGGGGGGATCCAATTCAAGGTTCAAAAATTTCAAGAAACTTATTTTCTTCCAATAAGTGGATTCGGAAAAATTTAAGGAATAACAACTATGAAAATAAGGGCTTCCGTTCGTAAAATTTGTGAAAAATGTCGACTAATCCGTAGGAGGGGACGAATTATCGTAATTTGTTTTAACCCGAGACATAAACAAAGACAAGGATAATCTTTCTATTCTAAAAAGAACTCCTTAAAGAAAAGAAACTAATCTTAAAGAAAGCGATAAACAAATAAAAAAAAATAGAAGATCCGTTTTGACATGAAATGGATATATCCATATATCTCTGATATCTCTGACTTATCTTTATGCTTTATGAAAGGATAAAATATGGCAAAACCTATACCAAAAGTTGGTTCACGTAGGAGTGGGCGCAGTAGTGCACGGAAAAGTGCACGTAGAATACCAAAAGGAGTTATTCATGTTCAAGCAAGTTTCAACAATACCATTGTTACTGTTACAGATGTACGGGGTCGGGTAATTTCTTGGTCCTCCGCCGGTACTTGTGGATTCAAGGGTACAAGAAGGGGGACCCCTTTTGCTGCTCAAACCGCAGCGGGAAATGCTATTCGAGCAGTAGTAGAGCAAGGTATGCAACGAGCAGAAGTTATGATAAAGGGTCCTGGTCTCGGAAGAGATGCAGCATTACGAGCTATTCGTAGAAGTGGTATACTATTAAGTTTCGTACGGGATGTAACCCCTATGCCACATAACGGCTGTAGACCCCCTAAAAAAAGACGTGTGTAGAAATAAACACTAAAGAGATTTCAAGAGAAATAAATGATTCAATGATCTGATCAAATAATATTATATGGTTCGAGAGAAAGTAAAAGTCTCTACTCGGACACTACAGTGGAAGTGTGTTGAATCAAGAACAGATAGTAAGCGTCTTTATTATGGGCGCTTTATTCTGTCTCCACTTATGAAAGGCCAAGCCGACACAATAGGCATTGCGATGCGAAGAGCTTTACTTGGAGAAATAGAAGGAACATGCATTACACGTGTAAAATCTGAGAAAATACCACACGAATATTCTACCATAGTAGGTATTCAAGAATCAGTACATGAAATTTTAATGAATTTGAAAGAAATTGTATTGAGAGGTAATTTGTATGGAACTCGTAACGCCTTTATTTGTGCCAAAGGTCCCGGATATGTAACTGCTCAAGACATCATCTTACCACCTTCTGTGGAAATCGTTGATAATACACAGCATATAGCCAGCCTAACCGAACCAATTGATTTGTGTATTGGATTACAAATCGAGAGAAATAGAGGATACGGTATAAAAACGCCAAAGAACTTTCACGACGGAAGTTATCCTATAGATGCTGTATTCATGCCTGTTCGAAATGCGAATCATAGTATTCATTGTTATGGGAATGATAATGAAAAACAGGAGATACTTTTTCTAGAAATATGGACAAATGGAAGTTTAACTCCGAAAGAAGCACTTCATGAAGCCTCTCGCAATTTGATTGATTTATTTATTCCTTTTCTACATGCGGAAGAAGAAAACTTACATTTAGAAAACAATCAACACAACGTTACTTTACCTTTTTTTCCGTTTCATGATAGATTAGCTAAACTAAGAAAAAAGAAAAAAGAAATAGCATTGAAATTTTTTTTTATTGACCAATCAGAACTGCCCCCCAGGATCTATAATTGTCTCAAAAAGTCCAATATACATACATTATTGGACCTTTTGAATAACAGTCGAGAGGACCTTATGAAAATTGAACACTTTGGTATAGAAGATGTAAAACAAATATTGGGCATTCTAGAAAAAAAGTAGAAAAGCATTTCGAAATTTATTTACCAAAATTTTGAATCCATTAATCCATTTAATCCACATTTAGTCCATTGGATTTATTTCATTTTTTTTTCTAAAGCTTAAAGCTAAAGTAAAAAAAAAAACGAAAATGGATTTTGAACCTTCAGCACAATCCATAGATTCGGACCAGAATTGAATAAATGTATCTAGGGAGAATTCACTTTGGCTTTGAAGTGACTACTCCCTAGATACGCACATCATGATATTTTTTTTTTTAATTGAATCAATTTAAAAAAGACCTAAAGTTAGGGATTTATCAATCGGTAATGTTGCTCCAATACCCAACCAAAGGGCTACTGCAGTACCAATCAAAAAAACGGTTGTCGCTACTGGACGACGAAATGGATTTTGGAATTTATTAACATTTTCCAAAAAAGGTACTGTTAATAATCCCGCGGGTACTGAAACCATTAAAAGAACACCCAATAACTTGTTAGGTACTGTACGAAGTATTTGAAATACAGGAAAGAAATACCATTCAGGTAATATTTCCAAAGGAGTTGCAAATGGATCCGCGGGTTCACCAATCATTGAAGGTTCTAGAACCGCTAAGCCCACGTTACAAGCAATAGTACCGAGAATTACTACTGGAAAAATATATAAAAGATCATTGGGCCATGCGGGTTCCCCATAATAATTATGACCCATACCTTTAGCTAATTTAGCTCTTAATACAGGATCGTTCAAGTCAGGTTTTTTTGTTATTAGGATAGGTGAATTTTTCTAGATCCATCCCCCGAAGGAACCGGACATGATAATTTTTCATCATCCGGCTCAAGCAAAAGTCAATCGAATAAAATGGATACAAATGGATACCTATAAAATAAATCTATATGTTATCCCCATAATATCATATGAATGATTCCCTATGTAAGTGTAAGAAAAAAGTTACCCGATTCCATTTTACGAAGTTGCAGCTATACATTCCAAGGAATTCCATTTTTACAGGTAAATGCTCAATACCCAAGTAGGCGTACAAAGTTGATCGCGATCAAGTGCTTTCTGGGTCGTCTTAGGCCTTGCGATTCGCCTTTATCCAAAAAATATATCGAGATTTTTTACATACAAAGGATTTACTTGTTACTAATATAGTCTAGCCTTTGCTCTTCTTTAGATCCCTTGTTTCACTCCGATAGTATAATAAAATCGGGTCGATGCAGAAGAAATGAATGCATTTTCATACTATATTTTCATACTATTAAGATAAGAAAGTAAAAAAAAAAATAACTAAAATCTAATTTGGGTTATGCCAAATCACTTATTCTACTGGATCTTACGGAGCCCTTTTTATACACAACATCGTCAGGTCTGATCATAGAAAGATTCTCTTTAAGCGAACCAGCCTATCCTTTGTATGGGGCTTACACGGTGGTTGGAACAAAGACACATTTGGTTGTGAATTCCAATGTAGCAGATAAAGGCATATTTCTGCACGGCCCAATCAATAGTTCAAGTCACACACTCCCATAATCCATTTTCTCTTCGGGAAATTCCCTTCAACTATTCATGTCATATCAAATAAATAATAGAATATTGTGGAGTTGAAAGGAAATATCCAAATACATGTCTTATTTTTTTTTTTTCAATAATCCATATTTGTAGCAATGAAATACTATTGTTCCTCCCCCAAGTAATAAGAGAAATTATTGGTTACAATATCGCTATGGTCTATATTCTCTATAAAGGACCAGAAATGCCTTGCTTACGTATCATTAGGAAATGCATTAACATAAATACAGCAGTAAGAAGAGGTAATACAAAAGTGTGTAAACTATAAAAACGGGTCAAGGTGGATTGTCCCACACTAGCACTTCCACGCAATAACTCTACCAAAGGCGACCCTATTACCGGAATAGCTTCCGGAACGCCTGTTACGATTTTGACTGCCCAATAACCAATTTGGTCCCGAGGTAAGGAATAACCTGTTACGCCAAAAGATGCGGTCAACACAGCCAGAACCACGCCTGTAACCCAAGTTAATTCGCGAGGTTTTTTAAAACCACCAGTGAGATAGACACGAAATACGTGTAGGATCATCATTAAGACCATCATACTTGCCGACCATCGATGAACTGATCGGATTAACCAACCAAAGTTAGCTTCAGTCATTATGTATTGAACAGAAGCAAAAGCCTCGGTAACAGTTGGACGATAGTAAAAAGTCATAGCAAATCCTGTAGCTACTTGTACCAAAAAACAAGTCAGCGTAATTCCTCCTAGACAATAAAATATGTTAACATGAGGAGGAACATATTTACTAGTTATATCATCTGCAATCGCCTGAATCTCGAGGCGTTCTTCGAACCAATCATAGACTTTATTGAGATAGGTAAACCAAGAGGACTCCCCCCCTGAGAACCGTATATGAGAATTTCATCTCGTACAGCTCAAACAAAAACACCCAAGTAATACAAGTAATAGCTGAAACGGATATGCAATAGAAAGTTTGAAACTTCTTAATCTTTTCATTCAATTTTATCTGAAGACACAAAAGAGTAAAAATCCGAAAGCTCTTTTTTGTAATTGTAATTATAATGCCAAAAAATCAAGTCAGCGCATTCGTCTTTATGTTGAGCGTTACAGGCCTCTTGAATCTTCTATTTACCTACTTACTTTGCTTTGATTTGTTATTTTATGGAATGTGGCTTTATTCTTGTTTTCTTTATTTTTGCTAGGAATTCTCTTGTTAAGACCCTATGAATCAATTGAAACTTCAGATTCATACCAGAACCGCGATGATTCAATAAAACCTTCAAACTAAGTCCAAAGATTCTTTGAGTAAGAACCAATGGATCATCACTTATTCAATGATATAGAATAAATAAAAATACAAAGAAAAGAAAGGTTTGTCCTTTGATCAAAAAAAGTATAAACTAAATGGGAGTTTGAAAGAATAAAAAATCTTTCGATTTATAAATAATACACCCCTTTCTTTTCTTTGAATTTTTTTTGAGTCCGGCCGCGAGGTTTGAATATTAAGTATGAATCATAGTCCAAATACTTTGTGATCCATTTCATATATTCCGTGCTCCAGATACTAGAATGACTATCCGACGGGATAAAACTATCTCGATCAAGATGACAGACCCATTTTCTGTACTATCAATAGGATCAATTCTAACAAGTCACACACTCATATTCCGGAAATACAGAAACAAATAAATTTCGCGGTCGAACTACCGAAATAGAATGGGCTAAAAAAATCCGCGAACTAAAAGTTTCACTTTTTGTATTGAAAAGCGAGGCTTCGTGGTTCTTGTGAATCTAATTCAGTGAAATTCCATCCAGTAAAACGGAAGAATTATAAATCTCCAAAATAATAGATAAGAATATCGCAAATAAAGCCATTGCGACACCCATCAAAGGAGTCGTTCCCCATCCAGGGGCTACCTTACCATATTCTGAATTCAATGGTTTCAAAAAATCCCCCACAACAGTTCGTCTTGGACCAGATCTAGAACTACCCTCACCGGTTTGTGTAGCCATAAATCTTATTTTGTATTCAGTGAGATCTGTTGACTTTGTATATCATTCCGCTGTAAATAAACGATCTTATCATAGATCCATTGTGATCTTGAAATTATATAATAATGGAAACAGCAACCTTAGTCGCCATCTCTATATCTGGTTTACTTGTAAGTTTTACTGGGTATGCCTTATATACTGCCTTTGGGCAACCCTCTCAACAATTAAGAGATCCATTCGAAGAACACGGGGACTGATTGAAGTACTGAGCCTCCCAATATTGGGAGGCTCGTTACTTCAATTGAGATAATGAAAAATCATTTCATTTTTTAGTTGGAACTTTAGGCGGTTCTCGAAAAAAGATAGCGAAAAAAATTATCCCTAGAGTAGATACTAAGAGGAATGTATAAACCAATGCTTCCATAAATTCGATCGTGGTTTACAATTATAGCTTCCGTACCTGTTTATTTGGAATCATCTCTCTCCCGACTAAAATAAAGAAAGAACAAGAATCAAAGAAAAGGAAAAGGCAGCGATTTTAATCAAGATTTTTCCAGCAGCCTATGTCAAATCACAAATAGAAAATAGAAGCGAAAAATAAGAAAGCAATCTTGCATCAGACTACTTGTCTTCTTGTAGTTGGATCTCCAAGTTTTTGGAATGCTCCAAATTCCACTTGAGCATCCAAATCCGGATCAATACCGGCAAAAACATCTCTGAACAGGGTTCTAGCACCATGCCAAATGTGTCCGAAAAAGAAAAGCAAAGCAAACGAAGCATGCCCAAAAGTAAACCAACCCCTCGGACTGCTACGAAAAACACCATCGGATTTCAAAGTAGCACGATCTAATTCAAAAATTTCACCCAATTGAGCACGTCTAGCATATTTTTTCACAGTAGCAGGATCACTATAACTCACCCCATTGAGTTCGCCGCCATAGAACTCAACAGTTACACCTACCTGTTCGACACTATACTTTGATTCTGCCCTTCTAAAAGGGACATCCGCTCTAACAATTCCGTCTCCGTCTACCAAAACAACCGGAAATGTTTCAAAAAAAGTAGGCATACGGCGTACAAAAAGTTCACGCCCTTCTTTATCTCTAAAGATAGGGTGTCCTAACCACCCAACAGCTATTCCATCCCCGTTGTCCATTGAACCCGCTCTGAATAATCCTCCTTTTGCCGGATTATTGCCAATGTAATCATAAAAAGCTAATTTTTCAGGAATTTTAGACCAAGCTTCTGATAAACTTTGATTTTCGGCTAACCCAGCACTAACCCTTCGATATATTTCTTGCTGGAAGTATCCTTGATCCCATTGATAACGAGTAGGACCAAATAATTCGATGGGAGTAGTTGCTGAACCATACCACATAGTTCCGGCAACAACAAAAGCTGCAAAAAAGACAGCAGCTATACTACTGGAAAGGACGGTTTCAATATTTCCCATACGTAATCCTTTATATAAACGTTGGGGCGGACGGACACTAAGATGGAATAAGCCCGCTAATATGCCCAATGTCCCCGCTGCAATATGATGAGAGGCTATTCCTCCCGGAACAAAAGGATCAAAACCTTCCACGCCCCACGCCGGATTTACAGGTTGTACCTTGCCAGTTAGTCCATAAGGGTCGGACACCCATATTCCAGGACCATACAATCCTGTTACATGAAATGCGCCAAAGCCAAAGCAAGCCACTCCTGAGAGAAATAAATGAATTCCAAAAATCTTGGGCAAATCCAAAGAAGGTTTTCCTGTGCGCTCATCACAAAAAATTTCTAGATCCCAATATACCCAATGCCAGATAGCTGCCAAGAAGCACAAGCCAGAAAACACAATATGTGCTCCGGCCACACCTTCGTAACTCCAAATACCCGGATTTGTTATAGTTCCCCCTGTAATACTCCAACCGCCCCATGAATTGGTTATTCCTAAACGAGTCATGAAGGGTATAACGAACATACCTTGTCTCCACATTGGATCAAGAACGGGATCGGAGGGGTCAAAAACGGCTAATTCATATAGAGCCATTGAACCGGCCCAACCAGCAACCAGAGCCGTATGCATTATATGAACAGAAAGCAAGCGACCGGGATCATTCAATACGACAGTATGAACACGATACCAAGGCAAACCCATGGAAATACCCCTTTATCAACGAAAAATAGACACTATGTAACTTTATTGCATTGGAATACCTCCCCTTTTCGGTGATTCTTTCGGAGAAAGGATTAATATTTGTTCTATTCCATTAGTAATAAGGGAAGAATTCGGCTCAGAAGAAAAAAGAAAAGAGAAGCAGATCTATTCTATACCCGATAAGTATCAATACGCAATGGGGGTTGATCCTATTTTTTATGAATGAACGCATCCCTATTTGTTTTGTTCATCATTCAAAGGGCCTATTGGTAAGAATTCTCTTTCATTCATTCTGTCTTTCTTTATTTTATGGCCTTATTCTATCTATGTATAAAATATGATAAAGGCCAATATTATTAAGACCACTATTACGCTTCCACATCAAAGTGAAATATAGTATTTAATTCTTTTTCTTTCCTTTAATGCCTATTGGTGTTCCAAGAGTTCCTTTTCGAAATCCCGGGGAGAACGATGCAATTTGGATTGACGTATAGTGCGACTTGTCAAATATATTGGGTCATATGGGATTCCCCCGTTCTCTCGCCCGATCGAGATATCCTCTGTTTCGCCAAAAAAAAGATTGATTGAATTATCAAAAATTTGTAGCGTGAAGTCTAATGAAGTGCAATTAGAGATCCATTTCATTTTTTTTGGGGGGTATCCAGATTAATATTTTCAATTAGAATGATTTATGGTTGGCTTGGTTGGACCGATAAAATGAAGCATCCAGGCTCCGTTTAGAAAAAACCCAATTGGTAATATATTTATGATTACCACCTATATCATAATCATAAATCTTTTTTATTTTAAAATTAGAAAATTATAATATAAATAGAAATAAGAGCGATTTCAAACTGTTAATCAATCGAATAATATGAGAAATACGTTGAATATTTGGCGGAAAACGTGAAAGAAAAAGGAATTAAATTAAAATAAAAAAGTAAATGAAATCATAGCAAAAAGACGTGGTATTAGGTCATTTGTCCTATATGCGCAAATCAAAATCGGGCAGATTTTTCCTCGGAGTAGAGCATAAACCTAAAAAAAAAATTGAATAAAAAATTTATGAAACCCATTCAGGAACAAGAAAATGACATCGTGATTTGGATTGAATTCCAATGAAAAAAAATAGATCAATGAAAAGTTTGTGCGATAAGTTTAGCGAATTTTTTCTATATTTCTATATTATAGGAAAACGGGCCAAAACTCATCTTTCTTTAATTTCATTTTGAATTTCATTTGATTTAAAAAATGTAAGAAAAAGCCCCTTCATTAGAAATTATAAGTTAGAGAAATTAGAAGTTAGAAAAGGCCCACTAGAAAAAACGAAGGATGGCTGGAATCTACACATTGATTTTTTTTTCGCAATTTTTGTTGAACCGTATGCATCAAAAGGTGCCTGTACGGCTACTAAGGGATACAATTTTATCCTAATCAACCGACTTTATCGAGAAAGATTACTTTTTTTAGGCCAAGAGGTTGATAGCGAGATCTCGAATCAACTTATTGGTCTTATGATATACCTCAGTCTAGAGAATGATACCAAAGATCTGTTTTTGTTTATAAACTCTCCTGGCGGATGGGTATTACCCGGAGTAGCTATTTATGATACTATGCAATTTGTGCAACCAGATGTGCATACAATATGCCTGGGATTGGCCGCTTCAATGGGATCTTTTCTCCTGGCCGGAGGAGAAATTACCAAACGTCTAGCATTCCCTCACGCTCGGCGCCAATGAGTTTTTTTTATTTGATGGAAAGAAAAAGGAAGACTATGCCTTCGCCATATGAAATATGAATTAGTAAGTAATAATAGCATGGCACTTCGAATTCGATATGAAATTTTTTTGATTTCTTTTTTTTTTCAAAATATTAGATTATGTATCGAAAGAGTAGTATGAGAGAAAGGGGATTTCCAATTTTATCTTAGCTGTTGTGGGCCCATCTCAGCGTCACAAACTTTTTTTCTTTTCACACCAGAGGCTATTAACAATATTTATGTTATAAATATAAAAAAAAAGAGTACGAAAAAAAAAAGACTATTTTTTTCTTTCTTTTTTTTTGAAAAAAAAAAGAAACTTTGGGATTGCTGAATCACAGACGAAATAAATAATAAATATATAAAGCAACGGAGCCATCATAGTATTTTTTAACTTTATCCAAAAAAAAAGAAGGGTGGTAATTGGATTATTTATTGATCCGGGTCTAATAGACTCTATATTTTCTCTTTTTCTTTTTTTCGATGAAAGAAAAAAAAAGAGAATTCCATTGTAAAGCCGTATGCAATGCGCAAAAAATGCCTGTACGGTTGTTCAATTCTATCTTTTTCTTATTCTTATTATTCTTTAGCTATTCTTCTCGCCTCATTATGTGAGTTAGAAGAACCTTTTATTATGTTATATCATCAGGGTAATGATCCATCAACCTGCTAGTTCTTTTTTTGAGGCACAAACGGGAGAATTTGTCCTGGAAGCGGAAGAACTACTGAAACTTCGCGAAAGCCTCACAAGGGTTTATGTACAAAGAACGGGCAAGCCCCTATGGGTTGTATCCGAAGACATGGAAAGAGATGTTTTTATGTCAGCAACAGAAGCCCAAGCTCATGGAATTGTGGATCATGTAGCGGTTACATAACAAACAGCAACGGTTTAACACCAATCCACAATTTAATTAAGATTGATTTAATCCCTCTTATTCCTTATCCTTCTTAACTTAAGCCTAAGGGGCTAATATTTTATTAATCTTTTAAATAGAATTAAAAGAAGTAATTCAGAATCATCTGGTTAGGATCGATCTAAACCAGTCTATTATGTATATGATTCAGTATGCCAACTATTAAACAACTTATTAGAAATGCAAGACAGCCAATTAGAAATGTCACGAAATCCCCTGCTCTTGGGGGATGTCCTCAGCGCCGAGGAACATGTACTAGGGTGTATGTGCGACTTGTTCAGATCATGGGCTGAGAAAAAAGAAATAATTTTTTCAGTATCAACGATCAGTACCGGTGAATAGAATGGGGTTCTTCCGTTCACTATCTAAAAAAGATAGATCTACCATATCCTTCTATTGTGTATGAAATTTATGGTTTCCGTTGGCGCAAATCCAATCTTGGGATTTAAGATGAGAAAAAATTCCCCATTGGTAGCAAATGCTTATCCATTAAGCGGGGAAAATCCTATTTAAAAAGCAAAAAGATTATGCTTCGACTCTTGCAAAGAACGGACTAACAGGGTCAGCTACCCAATTAATCCTCATACTTACATACCGTTACTGTATAAGATAGATCTCGTTGTGAAAGATCTATACTGGAAAATTTATGAGTAGAGCCGAAGAGTGTGAACTGTACAAGTTACCAATTAAATGAAGGAATGGGCTCCGGTGTATAGAGAGGGCCTCACCGTTTAAGAAGTAACCATAGAAACGATGGAACCCACTATTTATTTATCCATTTCTATTTACTCCTTTATTTTAGTTAATATGCTTTTTTTGATACCTAGTATCAATACAATTTCTTATTTCAAGGCGAAATGCCTAGAAAAAAGGAAAAATCGTGGTCGGGACGGTTATAGTAGCAAAAGCCATTGGAATTTTTATTTTATACATTGGAAGAATCCGTTTTGTTATTAATAGACTAGAAAAGAATAACTGAAAGAAAGAATTAGTTATTCATCAAAATTTCTTTTATTCAATGACCAGAATTAAACGGAGACGTCGAACAAAAATTAGTTTATTTGCATCAAGCTTTCGAGGGGCTCATTCAAGACTTACTCGAACTATTACTCAACAAAGAATAAGAGCTTTGGTTTCGGCTCATCGGGATAGAGATAGGAAAAAAAGAGATTTTCGTCGTTTGTGGATTACTCGAATAAATGCAGTAATTCGCGGAATGGGGGTATCCTATAGTTATAGTAGATTAATACACAATCTGTACAAGAAACAGTTGCTTCTGAATCGTAAAATACTTGCACAAATAGCTATCTCAAATAAGAATTGTCTTTATATGATTTCCAACGAGATTATAAAATAAGGATATCGGAAGGAATCCAACGAAATGCTTTAATAGGGTTCCCTCGAGAATGAACCCGGGGAAGGTAGAGTAGAAATTAATATGATAAAAAATTCTGATTCTGATAAGGTCATCAAAACAAGATGAGCGAAGACGCTCAATAAAAAAAAAGATTTCTTTTTCTTCCCCAACCAGATTTGATTCTTTTATTTATTTTTTTTTCTTTTGATTATCAGATTTTTTGAATAAAGCATCAGTCTACGTTTGATAATTTTGAATCAATTGAAGGGGTAAGCCTATTTATTTCTGGTTCTAAGAGCAGTAGTTCTAGCGGTCGACTCGCTTCTTTCAAATTGTTTCTCATTATTAAGAAAGGGTAACGAAGATAAAATACGAGCTTGTTTTATAGCAATAGTAATTAATCGTTGTTGTTTTAAGGTCAATCTATTTACTCGCCTAGATAATATTTTTCCTTGTTCACTAATAAATCGACTAATTAAACTCATGTTTCTATAATCAATTCGATCCCCCGATTGGATCGGGGGCAAACGCCTACGAAAAGATCGCTTGGATTTAAGAAAGAGTCGCTTGGATTTATCCATGATTTCTTTATTCCTTATTTCTAAAAAGAATCCTATCTCTATTTCTAAAATCCTATTTTGATCGTATAAAATTCAAATTAAATTATAGTAAAATTTTAGAATGAATATAATAAACAGGATTTGGTTTGTTTATTTTATTATTATTTATTTATTATTTAAATGTATATAAAATTATTTAAATGTATATAAATTTAAATATATGATATGTAATAATATAATAATTAATAATATTAAAAATAAATATATATAATTAATAATAAATATAAAAAATATATATATAATATGCATATAAATAAAATATGCGTTATATCTATAACTAATTATATACTTAATATATTATAACCTAATGTCATAATTTTCTGTCATATTTTCATATTCTCGGGAAGGGGTGACATATACGAGCAGGTTTATTTTTTTATCTCCCCGTGAATTGTATGTTTGTAACAATAGGGACAGAATTTCTTCAACTCCAATCGACTAGGCGTATTGTGTCGATTTTTTTGAGTAATATACCTGGAAATGCCCGTTGATTCCTTATTAACATTAACGCCGTTTCGAACACAACTGGTACATTCCAAAATAATCGTTACTCGGACATCTTTACTCTTGGCCATGAACCTCCTTTGAGTTTTTAATTCACCCAACTTTTCTATTTTCCGATCAAAAGCGAAGAAGAAAGGAATGAAAAATAAATAAATAAAAGTTGCTAACTCAAAACCAAATCTTGAAAGATTTCGTTGCAATCAATCAATCAATATAGTAAATCAATATAGATTTATAGTAATAGTAAATAATAAGAATAAGTAATACAACGATTTCGAACTCTATTTAGAATCAAATAACAGTACAGTATTTTCTTTAAGTATCTTGTAGGATACTGTTGTTCCAGCCACATTTCTCTTTTCGCTCTACTAGTATTTAATTGGAGCTTGAACCCGAATTTCGGCGAGGTTGAATCCACTTTTTTCGTTCGACCTTCCTTATTTATTTTATCTAATTCTAAAAAAAACTAAAATAAAAATAAAGGGGGGCGAGAGAGTAGTCACAGATATTTGATTGTATCTCGATCTAATCTTTTTCGCCCCGTCCCGTGGCAATAACTAGAATTAAAAAAAAGGGAATGTTAACGCATCCGGGAAGAAACGATTGATCTCTATCAATAAACCCGCTAAAGAACCGAACCAGAGAGTACTTAGTACCGGTGCTACGGAAAGATATGTTTTTAGATCTCGCATTTAAAATCCTCCTTCTTTATCGTATTACATTAAGGTAATACATATATAATCACATGTATGTGTGGTTAAAGACCACTTGTATTTGTATATTTGTACCCGGAATTCCTAATTCAAAGTTCAAATTAAAATGTACAATGATTCGATAGATAAGATTTTCCATTTCTTAAAACAGCAAAATAGGTCCCTTTCCGCCTGAGAATTCCCGCCAAAAATATTCATTTACTATTCATTATATGGTTGTTATATGATATGAGACCAAAAACAAAAAGAGGAAACGGAAAGATCATTTTTGTATATCAATAGATGAAATAAGGGTGTGGAAAACAAGACAGGGATTCTCTACAATGACATTGTAGGCCAATTGAAAGGGATGTAGCGCAGCTTGGTAGCGCGTTTGTTTTGGGTACAAAATGTCACGGGTTCAAATCCTGTCATCCCTACCTATTACTTCTCGTTTGAGCAGTAACGAGGGAGTAGTTTTAGATTGATTAAAATTAAGCATACATAATCTATCATTTTCTCATATTATATATGATATATGATAGTATAGGTGTGCGCGATGTATTGGGGTTATAAAATAAAAGAATCCTCTTTTTTACAGTCTTATTTATTATGATAAGAAAGCGCTCTTAGTTCAGTTCGGTAGAACGTGGGTCTCCAAAACCCAATGTCGTAGGTTCAAATCCTACAGAGCGCGATTCCGCTCTTATTAGGTCGAAAATTACACCGAACTGAAAAAAAAAAAATTGAACAGCAATTCTCATTTGACCTCCTTGGATTAAATTAAAATTAAAAAATTATTATAAAATTAAAGAATTAAAGAAAGGGGTCAGTCAAAAAAAGAGATGGTAATTAATCAAAGGTCCAACTGATCACCACGTCTGTATTGTAAATATGCGGTTACGAATAATCCAGCCAAAGTAATAGGAATTAGACCTAAGACGATTCCAAATAGAAAAACTTCAATCATTTCAATTTATTTGAAAGGAGAAAAAGAAAGGTAATATCTATCCCTAAATATTAATCTCTATTGCCCATGAATATCAATAATTAATAATTGATAATTAACACGGTAAGGAACTGTAGAATATTATAGAATATATGGAATAGGACAGAAAGCTTTGTTTTTATGAATTGTTCGTTCATTCAATTAATTTTCAAATAAGTCGTATCTTACTCAGACCAATAAATAAAGCTGAGGTTATAGTTAAAGCCGCTAGTAAAAAACCGAAATAACTAGTTATAGTAGGCATGAAGGGGCTAAATGAAATATGTTCTTTTTATACATATGTTTATAAAGCACTTACCTAAGTTTCAATTTTTAAACGAGACGGGGATAAGCAAAAATACCAATTGAAATAATAAGTTCAATTGAAATTTTTTGATTCATCAATGATTCTAAAACAGTATTCACAAAAATAGAGCGGCAGGCCAAGAGTCAAAACGAAAAAGAAATCGATTCATCATCTTTGTAGTTAGGTCAAGAAAAACCCTTTGGATCTAATACAAGAATACAAGAAAGGCCGCCTCACAAATATTGATTAGTAGAATTTTTGTATTTTATTCTTTGCTTTTTTTTTATCTATATCTAATACTATCGACTACTATTACTTGTTACTAGACGACTAAGCAATTCCTTAAAAAAAGGAGGGCTTACAACAAAAAACAAAACCCCTTGCGCAACTACGAAAAAAAGTAAATTTTTAGATTTCGCATCTAATTGACTTGCGGAAATATGATAATTTCCTTCATGAATTATTATAAACCAACTCATTGGATTGACGGGTTACCTGATCTTACGTTTCTAGGCCCAAGCCAATAATAGAACCCCTATATTATATATTCTATTTATTATATTCCAATTCCAGGAATTTGAGGAATTTTCTATTGCATGATACGTGGTTATACATCAACAAGCAAGAAGAAGAAAGAAATTATCTAGCA